GGACCCCATTGAATTTCATTCAGAGGGGGAACCCTATAGAGATCGTATCGATTCTTATCAAAGAAAGGCAGGTTTAACTGAAGCTGTTCAAACAGGCATAGGTCAACTAAATAGTATTCCCATAGCAATTGGAGTTATGGATTTTAAGTTCATGGGAGGTAGTATGGGATCCGTAGTAGGCGAGAAAATCACCCGTTTGATCGAGTATGCTACTAATCGATCTTTACCTGTCATTATTGTGTGTGCTTCTGGAGGAGCGCGCATGCAAGAAGGAAGTTTGAGTTTGATGCAAATGGCTAAAATATCTTCCGCTTCATATAATTATCAATCAAGTAAAAAATTATTCTATGTATCAATCCTTACATCTCCTACAACCGGTGGAGTAACAGCCAGTTTTGGTATGTTGGGAGATGTCATTGTTGCTGAACCTAATGCCTACATTGCATTTGCGGGTAAAAGAGTAATTGAACAAACATTGAATAAGACAGTACCCGATGGTTCACAAGCGGCTGAGTATTTATTCCATAAAGGCTTATTTGACCCAATTGTACCACGTAATCCTTTAAAAGGTGTTCTGAGTGAGTTATTTCAGCTCCACGGTTTCTTTCCCTTGAATCAAAATTAAAAAAATTAATAAAGTATAGCACTAAATTCAGTTATTTGTAGCGAACAAGTATTTAGTTCATCGTAATCAAAAAAAAACTAAAAAGAATGGTGTTTTCTTTGATGACATAAGTTCTACTTGTAATAAGAGTTAGAAGTTTCGGGTAATTACTTTTTTTTTCCTCCAGATCTATTTTTTTATCCTACCTCTATTCATGATTAGTAATCACGAACCTTCTATCAACAGGATAAAAAAGTGAATTTTTCCCTCCGAGGAATTAGGGAAAATAAAAAAAAATTATCTGGCCTTCTTACGTATTAATATAGACAATAAAAAAAAATATCGAAATCAAAATAAAAAGAAATAAATATAAAATAGAGAATAGAAGTTATTTCTATATCTATCGATAACCCCCGTTTTTTATTTTACTATGAATCCCCGTTTGTTGGATGGATCGAATTAGTTAGAGTCGCAAACTCCTAATAAAATCTTTATAAACTCCTTATTAGATTAGAAAGATAGAAAGAAATAAGGATGGGAGAAGAATATTAAAATATATTAATAAAGCGAATTATCATACATATTCGTGTAGAAAGATGAATAGGTACACTTATTTTATTTAGTTCTACATTCCTTGCACTTATTAACTACTTATTATATTAACTACTTATTAACTACTTATAAATATTAATAATTTATTAAATTTAATAAATTATTAATATTTAATTATTATATAATTATAATATATAATATAAATATAATTATTAAATTATATTATAAATATAATACAGTTTATGATATATACTTAGGATAGATATACTTAGGATAGATATACTTATCATATCATAAGATATCTTTCTCTTTCTAATAGATAGAAATATTAAATCGAGGCACCCATTCTATGACAGATCTCAACTTACCCTCTATTTTTGTGCCTTTAGTGGGCCTAGTATTTCCGGCAATTGCAATGGCTTCTTTATCTCTTCATGTCCAAAAAAATAAGATTGTCTAGATCCGATGGGACCAAATCTCATCAATTTATTTCAACACTGGATCATAATACAGATATTTATTTAGTGTAATATGGTACGATATGTGACTCTTTACGAACACAAATGAAAGAACTGTTATTCATGCGGATACATGATATCCGCATAAATGCATGTATATGCAGGTATAGCTGGTTAAATTTAAAATGGATCGGCGAATATTTTATTTAAATGGAAAGTCAATGTATCTAACAAATTACTTCTAACGGTTTACATCAGAATAGTGCTAGTTAATGAAAGTTACTTCGGGATCAAGAAAGTAAAATTCATTTGGGTTATTCTCTCAATTCCAATCGAATGCAACTGGATCTAGTAGAGTATGAATTGGCGATCAGAACATATATGGATAGAACTTATAATGGGGTCTCGAAAAACAAGTAATTTTTTCTGGGCCTGTATCCTTTTTTTAGGTTCACTAGGATTCTTAGTGGTTGGAACTTCCAGTTATCTTGGTAGGAATCTGATATCCGTATTTCCATCTCAGCAAATTATTTTTTTTCCACAAGGGATAGTGATGTCTTTCTATGGGATCGCAGGTCTATTCATTAGCTCCTATTTGTGGTGCACAATTTCATGGAATGTAGGTAGTGGTTATGACCGATTCGATAGAAAAGAAGGAATAGTGTGTATTTTTCGTTGGGGATTTCCTGGAATAAATCGTCGCATCTTCCTTCGCTTACTTATGAGAGATATCCAATCCATCAGAATGGAGGTTAAAGAGGGTCTTTATCCTCGTCGTGTCCTTTATATGGAAATCAGAGGCCAAGGAGCCATTCCCTTGACTCGTACTGATGAGTATTTTACTCCACGAGAAATTGAACAAAAAGCTGCCGAATTGGCCTATTTCTTGCGGGTACCAATTGAAGTATTTTGAAATGAACTGAAGAAAAAATTGAAAAAAAAACTTGCTAATTTCCTTTTTAATACAACAGTCGACTCTATCTGATATTTCTCTGAAGTACGAGTTCTATAAAAAGGTATTGAACCCATGGATCTATTTCCTATTTTTGTCTAATAATTTAGATCTCGGATCTATAAGGAAAGGAATATAGAAATAGAATAAGGGTCCTTTTAGGATAAAAATGAAAAAAAAAAAGAAAGCCTGGGTCTCCCTCCCATATATTTCATCCATAATATTTTTGCCCTGGTGGGTCTCTCTCTCATTTAATAAATGTCTGGAACCTTGGGTTACTAATTGGTGGAATACCGGGAAATCCGAAACTTTTTTGAATGATATTCAAGAGAAAAACGTTCTAGAAAGATTCATAGAATTGGAAGAACTATTCCTCTTGGATGAAATGATAAAGGAGTACCCGGAGACGCATATACAAAAACTTCGTATAGGAATACACAAGGAAACGATACAATTGGTCAAAACACACAATGAATATCATCTCCATATCATTTTGGATTTCTCGACAAATATAATTTGTTTCGCTATTCTAAGTGGTTATTTTATTCTGGGTAATGAAGAACTTGTCATTCTTAATTCTTGGATTCAGGAATTCCTCTATAACTTAAGTGACACAATAAAAGCTTTTTTGATTCTTTTAGTTACTGATTTATGGATCGGATTTCATTCGACCCATGGTTGGGAACTAATGATTGGTTCGGTCTACAACGATTTTGGATTGGTTCATAACGATCAAATTATATCTAGTCTTGTTTCCACTTTTCCAGTTATTCTAGATACAATTGTGAAATATTGGATCTTCTATTATTTAAATCGTGTATCTCCTTCACTTGTAGTCATTTATCATTCAATGAATGAATGAAGAACTCATTTGATCTCCTGATATCAATCAAATCAGAATCTTTCTTCGTATATAAAGAAAACATTTTCAATCTTACTTAATTCTTTATACTTCTAGTTCTTCAAGGTATTCGTCCTATATTCCAGTACAATTATCCCAGTACAATGACAGACTCGTGTATAGGGAACTATACTAGCTACCTATCTAATTTATTGTAGAAATTCCGGGATCAATGATTGGACATGCAAAATAGAAATACTTTTTCTTGGGTAAAGGAACAGATGACTCAATCGATTTCTATATCGATCATGATATATGTAATAACTCGGGCATCTATTTCAAATGCATATCCCATTTTTGCGCAGCAGGGTTATGAAAACCCACGAGAAGCAACTGGACGAATTGTATGTGCCAATTGCCATTTAGCTAATAAGCCCGTGGATATTGAAGTTCCGCAAGCCGTGCTTCCTGATACTGTATTTGAAGCAGTTGTTCGAATCCCTTATGATATGCAACTGAAACAAGTTCTTGCTAATGGTAAAAAGGGGGCTTTGAATGTAGGGGCTGTTCTTATTTTACCCGAGGGATTCGAATTAGCCCCCCCCGATCGTATTTCTCCCGAGGTGAGAGAAAAGATGGGAAATCTGTCTTTTCAGAGTTATCGTCCCAATAAAAGAAATATTCTTGTGATAGGTCCTGTTCCCGGTCAGAAATATAGTGAAATCGCCTTTCCCATTCTTTCCCCCGACCCTGCTACGAGGAAAGACGTTCACTTCTTAAAATATCCCATATATGTAGGTGGGAACAGAGGAAGGGGTCAGATTTATCCTGATGGGAGCAAGAGTAACAATACAGTCTATAATGCTACATCAGCAGGTATAGTAAGCAGAATAGTACGTAAAGAAAAAGGAGGATATGAAATAACCATAGTTGATGCATCGGATGGACATCAAGTGGTTGATATTATACCTCCAGGACCAGAACTTCTTGTTTCAGAGGGTGAATCCATCAAGCTTGATCAACCATTAACAAGCAATCCCAATGTAGGAGGGTTTGGTCAGGGAGATGCAGAAATAGTGCTTCAAGATCCATTACGTGTCCAAGGCCTTTTGTTCTTCTTGGCATCTGTTATTTTGGCACAAGTTTTTTTGGTTCTTAAAAAGAAACAGTTTGAAAAGGTTCAATTGTATGAAATGAATTTCTAGGTCCAGAAATTCCTTAACATCAAGTTGGTAAAAAGCAACAAATTATTGTCGATCGATACTTATGTATGATCAAAAAATTCTGTAAACCTTTTTGTTTATACTGTTTTTGTTTTGTTTGTGGGATGTCTGGAATTCATTACGTGTATCCCATTCCTAGTAATAGACTATAGGCATACAAATATAAAGGAAGAGAATACAAGGGAAGGATGGGAAAAATGAAAGGAACAAATACTTTTAGGAGGGATTACTAGTCTTCCTAATCTTCTATTCGACACAAGAAAAGGGATTTTCCACCCTTTTCTTGTGTCGTCTTGTATCGAAATAATAATAATTTTTTCTCTTGTTCGTCAAAGATTACTATTCCTTGCTTTCCGGGTCTATTGGAACT